AACCGAAAAAAAATAGATTTGAAAAAAAACCATTATCAACGGAAATTTTTAATTTTTTAACTTTCATCAGTAAATTTGTTAGAGAATCAAGATCTCCCAATCTAAACCCGAAAGGTCCTTCTTTATTTTCAGAAGAAAGAATAGATTCCGAAAAAGGAACAAAAACTTTTAAATATTTCGTAACTCAAATTAATCCTGATGGTCAAAAAATTAGCAAAAAATCCATTAGAATAAAAGAAATCAGTAAAGAAATACCTCGATGGTCATACAAATTAATTACCGATTTAGAACAACAATCAGGAGAATATCAAGAAAACGTACCAGTAGATCATCAAATTCGTTCAAGAAAAGGCAAACGTGTAGTGATTTTTACTGCTAACCGGGAGAATAGTGATTCTAATCTTATGGATACTAATATGTCCGATCAAATAGACGAAGTGGCTTTGATACGTTATTCACAACAATCAGACTTTCGGAGGGGTATAATCAAAGGTTCTATGCGAGCTCAAAGGCGTAAAATAGTAATTTCAGAATTGTTTCAAGCAAATGTGCATTCCCCTCTTTTTTTTGAAAGACTCCACAAATTCCCTCTTTTTTCTTTTGATATTTCCGGATGGATTAAACCTATTTTTCGAAATTGGTTAGATAAGGGAGAAGCGTTCAAAATAGTAGAGTATACAAAAGAACAAACAAAAAGAGAAGAAAAAAAAGAAAAGAAAAAAAGAAAGGAAAAAGTGCGAATAGAGATAGCAGAGGCCTGGGATAGCATTCCACTTGCACAAGTAATAAGAGGTTGTATGTTACTAACTCAATCTATTTTTAGAAAAAGTATTCTATTACCCTTTTTAATAATTACAAAAAATATTGGACGTATACTGCTATTCCAACTTCCTGAATGGGCTGAGGATTTCCAGGAATGGAATAGAGAGATACACCTTAAATGTACCTATAACGGTGTTGCATTATCCGAAACAGAATTTCCAAAAAATTGGTTGACAGATGGTATTCAGATAAAAATATTGTTTCCTTTCTGTCTGAAACCTTGGCGCAAATCCAAACTACGATCCTCTCAGAAAGATCTAATGAAAAAGAAAAAAGAAAAAGATGATTTTTGTTTTTTAACAGTTTGGGGAATGGAAACGGAACTTCCTTTTGGTGCGCCTCGAAAACGTCCTTCTTTTTTTAAACCCATTTTAAAGGAATTCAAAAAAGAAATTACAAAATTAAAAAAGAAGTATTTTCGAGTTCTAATAGTTTTTAAAGAAAAAACAAAATTACTTCGAAAGGTTTCAAAAGAAATAAAAAAATGGGTTATTCGAGGTATTTTTTTTATAAAAAAAATAATAAAAGAACTTTCAAAAGTAAATCCAATTCTATTGTTTAGATTAAGAGAAGTAGAAGTATATAAATCGAGCGAACTTAAAGAAGAAAAAGATTCTATGATAAGCAATGAGATAATTCACGAATCATTTAGTCAAATTGCATCTCCAGCTTGGACAAATTATCCATTGACAGAAAAAAAAGCGAAGGATCTCGCTGCTAGAACAAGTACAGTCCGAAATAAAATAGAAAGAATTTCAAAAGAGAAAAAAAAAGTAACTCCAAGAATAAATAATGTTAGTCCTAACAAAACAAGTTATAATGCTAAAAGGTTTGAAAAACGGCAAATATTAAAAAGAAGAAATGTTCGATTAATCTGTAAATTACCCTTCTTTTTCAAAATTTTCATTGAAAAAATCTATGCAAATATATTTTTATCTATCATTAATATTCCAAGAATAAATACAGAACTTTTGCTTAAATTAACAAAAAAATTTATTGATAAATTGATTTACAATACTGAAAGAAAACAAGAAAAAATTAATACAATAAAGAAAACTCCAATTTCGTTTATTTCGACTATAAAAAAGCCACTTGATAAGATTAATAATATTAAAGAAAATTCACGTATTTTTTCTGACTTATCCTACATGTCACAAGTATATGTATTTTACAAATTATCACAAATCCAAATTAGTAACCCGGTAAGATCTGTTGTTCAATATCAAAGAATACCCCCTTTTATTAAGTCTAAAATAAAGGATTCTTTTGAAAGCCAAGGAATGGTTCATTCAAAATTAACAAATAAAAAATTTACGCGCTATGAAACGAATCAATGGAAAAACTGGTTAAAAGGGCATTTTCAATATAATTTATCTCAAATTAGATGGTCTAAACTAATACCAGAAAAATGGCGAAATAGAGTTCGCCAGCGTTGTATAGCCAAAAAGGAAAATCAGCATTCATATGAAAAAGACCTATTAGTTGGTTCCAAAAAACAATCTGAAGTAGATTTATTATCTAATGAAAAAGAGAATTTTCGAAAATACTATAGATATAATCTCTTATCATATAAATTTATAAATTATGAAAATACAGCGGAATGCTTTTTTTATAGACCTCCCTTTCAAGGAAATAAGAAGAAAGAAATTTCTTATACTTATAACAGGCCTAAAAAAGACCTTTTTGATATACGGAGGAACATCCCTATTCCAAATGATATAAGACAGGTTGATATTCCATATATGGAAAAACCAGCTGATAGAAAATATTTTGATTGGAAAATTTTTAATTTTTATCTTAGACAAAAAGCCGATATTGAGGCCTGGATCATAATTGATACCAATAGGTATCAAAATGCTCACATTCGTACTAACAACTCTCAAATAATTTCTAAAAAAAATCTTTTTTATCTTATGATTCCAGAAACCAATTCACCAAATTATCACAAAGGGTTTTTTGATTGGATGGGAATGAATGAAAAAACGCTAAAGTGCCCTATATCAAATCTGGAATTTTGGCTCTTTCCGGAATTTGTGCTACTTTATAAGGCATATAAAATGAAACCTTGGTTTATACCAAGTAAATTACTTCTTCTAAATTTAAATAGTAGTAAAAATATTAATGAAAAGAAAAAGATAAATTTGTTGATAGCATCAAATAAAAAGCCTCGAAATGAAGAAGAAAAAGAATCCATAAGCCAAGGAGATCGCGGATCTGTTTTCTCACAACAAAAAGATATTGAAGAAAATTATGCAAGCTCCAACATGAAAAAGGGGAAAAATAAAAAACAATACAAAAGCAATACAGAAGCAGAACTAGATTTCTTCCTAAAACATTATTTGCTTTTTCAATTGAGATGGGACGCAACTTTGAATCAAAGAATGATCAACAATATCAAGATCTATTGTCTCCTGCTTAGACTGATAGATCCAAGAAAAATTACTATATCCTCTATTCAAAAGAAAGAAATTAGTTTGGATATAATGTTGAGTCAAAAGAATTTAACTCTCTCAGAATTAATGAAGAGAGGAGTATTAGTTGTAGAACCACTTCGTCTGTCTGGCAAAAAAGACGGACAATTTATTATGTACCAAACCGTAGGTATTTCGTTGCTTCATAAGAGTAAGCATCAAATTAATCAAAAATATCAAGAGCAAAGATATGTTTCTAAGAAAAATTTGGATGAGACTATTTTACCACATCAAAGAATAACCGAAAATAGAGACAAAAAACATTTTGATTTACTTGTTCCGGAAAATATTTTATCGTTTAAACATCGTAGAAAAGTGAGAATTCTAATTTGTTTCAATTCAAAAAATATAAATTATATAGATAGAAATCTAGTATTTTGGAATGAAAAGAACGTAACAAACAGGAGCCAAGTTTCACATGACAATAACCATCTGGATAGACAGAAAAATCAATTAATGAAATTAAAGCTCTTTCTTTGGCCTAATTATCGATTAGAAGATTTAGCTTGTATGAATCGTTATTGGTTTGATACCAATAATGGCAGTCGTTTCAGTATGTTAAGAATACATCTGTACCCGCGATTTAAATTCTGTGAATAATACACTTTTTCTATATATCCTATAAATAGTAAATAGAATTTTTAGGGTATATAAAAGAATTTTTAGGGTATATGAAAGTAAACAAATATACAGATCACGTACTTTTCTTGTCTCACATCCCATTGTGGTGTCCAATATGAAATGACTACGAATATGAATAATATTTCAATTAGATCTAGAAATGAATTAACAGAAACTTCTGAATTTTAGGTCTAAATTCTTCGATGCGAAAATGTACCAATCATTCCCTATTCCTATCTAAATCGAATTTGAAATTGGATTAATTGGTTTGAATTCCTAAAATTAAGAGTTATTTGGATTAAATTATTGTATATACCACATAAAAGAAATTAATAGCATTATTATTACTGATCGGTAAAATCCATATCTGTACAAGGAAAAAGGGGGCATTTTTTTATGGTAAAAAATTCAGTAATTTCGATTATTTCTCAAAAAGAAAACGAAGAAAATAAGGGGTCTGTTGAATTTCAAGTATTCAGTTTCACCACTAAGATAAGGAGACTTACTTCACATTTAGAATTGCACAAAAAAGATTTTTCATCTCAGAGAGGTTTGCGGAAAATTTTGGGAAAACGTCAACGACTACTAGCCTATTTGTCAAAAAGAAGTAGAGGGCGCTATAAAGAATTAATCGATGAGTTGGATATTCGAGAAATAAAAACTCGTTAACTTGAAGCATGATACCATTTGATGAGCCTAGTCGTTTAAATTTGAATGAACTTCTTTTTACTTTCAGAAATGCATGGAAGACTGACTCGGGAAAAACTTATGATTACACCAATTACAAGAAACGACCTTATGATAGTGAATATGGGACCTCACCACCCATCAATGCATGGTGTTCTTCGACTGATCGTTACTCTCGATGGTGAAGATGTTATTGACTGTGAACCTATATTAGGTTATTTACATAGAGGAATGGAGAAAATTGCGGAAAATCGAACAATTATACAATATTTGCCTTATGTAACACGTTGGGATTATTTAGCTACCATGTTTACAGAAGCAATAACCGTAAATGGACCTGAACAGCTAGGCAATATTCAAGTACCTAAGAGGGCTAGCTATATTAGAGCTATTTTGCTGGAGTTGAGTCGTATCGCTTCCCATTTGTTATGGCTTGGCCCTTTTATGGCAGATATTGGGGCACAGACCCCCTTTTTCTATATTTTTCGAGAACGAGAATTGATATATGACCTATTCGAAGCTGCTACCGGTATGCGCATGATGCATAATTATTTTCGTATCGGAGGGGTCGCTGCTGATCTACCTTATGGCTGGATAGATAAATGTTTAGATTTTTGCGATTATTTTTTAACCGGAGTTGCTGAATATCAAAAGCTTATTACACGAAATCCTATTTTTTTAAAACGAGTTGAAGGCATAGGTATTATTGGCGGAGAAGAAGCACTAAATTGGGGTTTATCGGGGCCAATGCTACGAGCTTCCGGAATACAATGGGATCTTCGTAAAGTTGATCGTTATGAGTGTTATGACGAATTTGATTGGGAGATTCAATGGCAAAAAGAAGGGGATTCATTAGCTCGTTATTTAGTACGAATCAGTGAAATGACAGAATCGATAAAAATAATTCAACAAGCCTTGGAAGGAATTCCAGGGGGGCCTTATGAGAATTTAGAAAGCCGGCGCTTTGATAGAATAAAAGACTCTGAATGGAATGATTTTGAATATCGATTTATTAGTAAAAAGCCTTCGCCTACTTTTGAATTGTCGAAGCAAGAACTTTATGTAAGAGTCGAAGCACCAAAAGGAGAATTGGGAATTTTTCTGATCGGAGATCAGAGTGTTTTTCCTTGGAGATGGAAAATCCGACCGCCGGGGTTTATCAACTTGCAAATTCTTCCGCAGTTAGTTAAAAGAATGAAATTGGCTGATATTATGACGATATTAGGTAGTATAGATATCATTATGGGAGAAGTTGATCGTTGAAATGATAATTGATATAATAGAAATAGAAGCTATCCATTCTTTTTCCAGATTGGAATCCTTAAAAGAAATTTATGGGATCATATGGATGCTTGTCCCTATTTTACTTCTTGTATTAGGAATCACACTGGGTGTTCTAGTAATTGTTTGGTTAGAAAGAGAAATATCCGCAGGGATACAACAACGTATTGGTCCCGAATACGCAGGGCCTTTGGGAATTCTTCAAGCTTTAGCCGATGGTACAAAACTACTTTTCAAAGAAAATCTTCTTCCATCTAGAGGAGATACTCGTTTATTCAGTATTGGTCCATCCATAGCAGTCATATCCATTTTACTAAGTTATTCAATAATTCCTTTTAGCTATCGCTTTATTCTAGCTGATCTTAGTATTGGTGTTTTTTTATGGATCGCCATTTCAAGTCTTGCTCCCGTTGGATTGCTTATGTCAGGATATGGATCAAACAATAAATATTCCTTTTTAGGTGGATTAAGGGCTGCTGCTCAATCAATTAGTTATGAAATACCATTAACTCTATGTGTATTATCAATATCTCTACGTGTGATTCGGTGAGACATAAAAATTCCCCCATTTCTTTTCTTTCTAACAAGAAAGTCAAATTATTTGAATATTGCTTTTTTTATTCATCATTGGGTTCATGAATTAAACCAGATAGTTATATGAGTGAAATAAAACGGCTTACAAATTTGCTGTTAAAAGAATGAAATCTCATTTCCTATGTACAAGAATTAAGTGAAAGTAAACATAAGCAGTCAAGACTGTTTACCCCAAGATTGGCTGATTAGTCATCGCGACTTGAAACGGGTTTAAAAGATCAATTGTATGGGTTTTTCTATACTATTTCCATAGCATAGATGTATTATCCTAATGAAAGATTAAAAAAACGAGTGGATGGTTAGGAAGACCAAGATACACAAAGGGTTAGTAATGAAGATTCTGAAAATTATCCAATAGGATATTTTTGTTATAGAAAAATAATTAGAATTGGGGCTTTAAGTTGGTAGAAATTATTAAGAAGTACTCCCCATGATTTCGACCCAGAGTATGTTCCTGTCCACCTATTAAGTAAATAACTATCAAAACGAATAAATCTTTTACTTTTGATAATGTGAATAATACCTCTTTTCTGAGAAAGGAGAATAGGAACGAAATCAAATTCTTGTTATGTAATAAATTTTTTTTCGTAATCGAAAAGAAAAAGTTGAAATATCTATGTGATATTCCTCTAAAAAGTCTTTTTTCATTCAAGGATAAAGTTTTTAAGCAAAAAAGAAAACTGACAATTCTTAAAATATGAGATCAATTCAGAAGCACTTATTTATTATAATTAGAAGTATAGCAGACAGAATTCCATTAGTCTAATTCTAAACTAAACCTCAGGATAAGAGTTTTATTCTCTATCGATCCTACAAACATATCAAGAAAAATAATGTTGAAAGGTTCTTAGATTGATTTGTGACCTATGAGGAGCCGTATGAGGTGAAAATCTCATGTACGGTTCTGTAATAGCGACGAAAGCAGTGATGTTATTGTCGACTATGATTATCTAACAGTTTAAGTACAGTTGATATAGTCGAAACACAATCCAAATATGGTTTTTGGGGATGGAATTTGTGGCGTCAACCTATAGGGTTTATCATTTTTCTAATTTCTTCTCTAGCCGAGTGTGAGAGATTACCTTTTGATTTACCAGAAGCAGAAGAAGAATTAGTAGCTGGTTATCAAACCGAATATTCAGGTATAAAATTTGGATTATTTTATGTTGCTTCGTATCTAAATCTACTAATTTCTTCATTATTTGTAACAGTTCTTTACTTGGGGGGGTGGAATCTTTCTATTCCAAACCTATTTGGTCCTGGGTTATTTGACATAAATCAAAGAGGGAAAGTTTTTGGAACAATTATAGGTATCTTTATTACATTGGCTAAAACTTATTTGTTCTTATTTATTTCTATTGCAACAAGATGGACTTTACCAAGACTGAGAATGGACCAACTATTAAATCTTGGATGGAAATTTCTTTTACCTATTTCTTTAGGTAATCTATTATTAACGACTTCGTTCCAACTTCTTTCACTGTAAAGGAATAGAATATTCTATTCTTGATAACTTGTCTCAAACAAGAGAAAGAAACGAGTAAATTTATTTATAGATATTCCGACATGTTCCCTATGCTAACTCGGTTCTTGAACTCTGGTCAACAAACAATACGAGCTGCCAGGTACATTGGTCAAGGTTTCGTGATTACCTTGTCCCATGCGAATCGTTTACCTGTAACTATTCAATACCCCTACGAAAAATTGATTACATCAGAACGTTTCCGAGGCCGAATCCACTTTGAATTTGATAAATGCATTGCTTGTGAAGTATGTGTTCGTGTATGTCCTATAGATTTACCCGTTGTAGATTGGAAATTGCAAACAGATATTCGAAAGAAACGATTACTTAATTACAGTATTGATTTTGGGGTTTGTATATTTTGTGGTAATTGTGTTGAGTATTGTCCAACAAATTGTTTATCAATGTCCGAAGAATATGAGCTTTCTACTTATAATCGTCATGAATTGAATTATAATCAAATCGCTTTAGGCCGGTTACCGGTATCAATAATTGAAGATTACACAATTCGAACAGTTTCTTCGAATTTACCTCAACTCAACAATGTATAAAACTCTCGATTCACAAAACATTTACAAATAAAAAAAGCTTTTGCAATTTTTTGCAGTTAAACGAATGAGGTTTTTGCTTGGTCAATACAAAAGAACGGTTGGTTGGTGAGGGTCGTGGCTTGATTTCCATTTAAAAATGGGTTTCTATTCGAATAATCTAATGATTTAATAATAGAAAGATCAAGTTTTAACCTTTGCTTTCGAAACTAAAAAAAGGTAGTCCTTTATTTCCACCAATCCAAATCATGCCCATTCATTCAAATGAACTTCAATTAAAATTAAGAAGTATGGTAAAATAAAAAAAGGATAACTTCTTTTTTCCTGGTCAGGTCAACAAAGACATGAAATATTTCGATTTTTTTTATAAAATCAAATGGATTTACCCGGACCAATACATGATTTTCTTTTAGTCTTTCTAGGATTGGGTCTTATATTAGGAAGTCTGGCAGTAGTATTACTGCCGAATCCAATTTATTCGGCCTTTTCATTGGGATTGGTTCTTTTTTGTATATCCTTATTCTATATTCTATCGAACTCATATTTTGTAGCGGCTGCGCAGCTCCTTATTTATGTAGGAGCTATAAATGTTTTAATAATTTTTGCTGTGATGTTTATGAACGGTTCAGAATATTCCAAAGATGAAAATCTTTGGACCGTTGGGGATGGAGTTACTTCAATGATTTGTACAAGTCTTTTTATTTCACTAATTACTACTATTCCAGATACGGCCTGGTATGGGATCAGCTGGACTACAAAATCAAATCAGATTTTAGAGCAAGATTTGATAAGTAATAGCCAACAAATTGGAATTCATTTAGCAACGGATTTTTTTCTTCCATTTGAACTCATTTCAATAATCCTTTTAGTCGCTTTAATAGGTGCTATTTCTATAGCTCGTCAATAAGAAATCTTTAAAAAAAGTAATTCAAATAGAATTAACTAACAGAAAAGGTATAATTCGTTAATTTGAATTACTTTTTTGTAAATAGAATAGTAATAGCAAAGGCTTTAGTTTTATATCGATCTATTACCAATCTATTTCCCCGTTTCATATTTGTTAGAATCGAATCTATTCAATTATTGTTCAGATTAAAACGCATCAAAATTGATAAGGAGTTGATTAATGATGCTCGAACATATACTTGTTTTGAGTGCCTATTTATTTTCTGTTGGTATCTATGGATTGATCACAAGTCGAAATATGGTTAGAGCCCTTATGTGCCTTGAACTTCTATTAAATTCAGTTAATATAAATTTTGTAACATTTTCTGATATTTTTGATAATCGTCAATTAAGAGGAGACATTTTTTCAATTTTTGTTATAACTATTGCAGCCGCTGAAGCAGCTATTGGACCTGCTATTGTTTCATCAATTTATCGTAACAGAAAATCAACTCGTATTAACCAATCAAACTTGTTGAATAAATAATATTTATTGGATCAGTGGAAAATTGAATATTTAGAAATAAGTTCAAATTAATAGGTTTGAAACGCGTAAGGTATGATTGTGGTTGCAAAAACACAAGAAATCAAAGTATTTTGGTCCTTTTTCATAAAGCAATTCGGAAGTAAATTGATTATGATGACTCATTGATTCGTCCGGTATCTAACTTATAGTATTCATTTATAATTTAGTTTACTAGACCGAAAATTTATGACGTTCAAAATGTATAAATCCAATGTCACATTCAGTAAAGATTTATGATACATGTATAGGATGTACCCAATGTGTCCGGGCGTGCCCCACTGATGTATTAGAAATGATACCTTGGGATGGATGTAAAGCTAAACAAATCGCTTCTGCCCCAAGGACCGAAGACTGCGTTGGTTGTAAGAGGTGTGAATCCGCGTGTCCAACAGATTTTTTGAGTGTTCGGGTTTATTTATGGCATGAAACAACTCGCAGTATGGGTCTAGCTTATTGATACATTGCATAAAACTCTACTTGAATCCATTTTTCTTTTTTTTTTACCGACAAAATCCGTGCTCAATTGAATTTTATTTTGAGCACGGGTTTTTCTGGTCCAAGCGTATCTTGTCTTTACCACGAACCATTTTCCTTATTTAACAATAATTGTAGTTTTGCCAATATTTGCAGGTTGCTTCGTTTTTTTTCTTCCACATAGGGGAAATAGAGTAATACGCTGGTATACTATATGTATATGTATATTAGAGCTTCTTCTAACAACTTATGGATTTTGCTATCATTTTCAATCAGATGACCCATTAATCCAACTAATGGAGGATTATAAATGGATCCTTTTTTTGGATTTTCATTGGAGATTAGGAATAGATGGACTCTCTATAGGACCCATTTTACTAACGGGATTCATCACTACTTTAGCTACTTTAGCGGCTTGGCCGGTTACTCGAGATTCTCGATTATTTCATTTCCTAATGTTAGCAATGTACAGTGGACAAATAGGATTATTTTCTTCTCGAGATCTTTTACTTTTTTTTCTCATGTGGGAGTTCGAATTAATTCCCGTTTATCTACTTGTATCCATGTGGGGAGGAAAAAAATGTCTATATTCGGCTACAAAATTTATTTTGTACACGGCAGGGGGTTCTATTTTTCTTTTAATGGGAGTTCTGGGCGTTGGTTTATATAGTTCTACTGAACCAACATTAAGTTTTGAAATATTGGCTAATCAGTCCTATCCTGCGGCCTTGGAAATATTATTTTATATTGGATTTTTTCTTGCTTTTGCTGTCAAATTACCAATCATACCCCTACATACATGGTTACCAGATACCCACGGAGAAGCACATTATAGTACTTGTATGCTTCTAGCCGGAATCTTATTAAAAATGGGAGCGTATGGATTAGTTCGGATCAATATGGAATTATTTCCTCATGCTCATTCTCTATTTTCTCCTTGGTTGATAATAGTGGGCGCAATGCAAATAATCTATGCAGCTTCAACATCTCTGGGTCAACGGAATTTAAAAAAAAGAATAGCCTATTCCTCTGTATCTCATATGGGTTTTATAATTATAGGAATTGGTTCTATCACGGATATGGGGCTCAACGGAGCCCTTTTACAAATAATCTCTCATGGATTTATCGGTGCTGCACTTTTTTTCTTGGCCGGAACAACTTACGATAGAATACGTCTTCTTTATCTTGATGAAATGGGCGGAATAGCTATCCCAATGCCAAAAATGTTCACGATGTTCAGTAGTTTTTCGATGGCCTCCCTCGCATTACCAGGTATGAGTGGTTTTGTTGCCGAATTAATAGTCTTTTTTGGATTAGTTACTAGTCCAAAATATCTTTTAATGACAAAAATCCTAATTACTTTTGTAATGGCAGTTGGAATGATATTAACCCCTATTTATTTATTATCTATGTTACGCCAGATGTTCTATGGATACAAGATATTTAATGGGCCAAACTCTTATTTTTTTGATTCTGGTCCGCGAGAGTTATTTCTTTCAATCTCTATTTTTTTACCCGTACTCGGTATTGGTATATACCCAGATTTCTTTCTTTCACTATCAGTTGAAAGGGTTGAAGTTATCCTATCTAATTCTTTTTATAGATCGTTTTTTTATTGATAAAAAAAAATGAAAAAAACGATCTTATTGTTTACAAAAGGGTTCGTTGTACAATGAGAAAAAGAGGGCTTTTTCTTCTCTTGTATTAAGTAAAAAAAATGAATTTGAACTAGCGAGAGCTCCATTACTTTGATTCGCGGGACTCTCGCTAGTTCACACAAAGTGATATTCATATCATATGCGTTGGATACTTTTCTATTCCTATTGGTAAGTAGTAAGAACCCCTTTTTTTTTAATTAGATGTTAATGTAAATGAACCATAACTATGTAACCCTATTCCTAATAGATTTACTCCAAAATAGCATATCCAAATTATAATAAATCCAATAAATGCTACAATTGCTGAATTTCTACCCTTCAATTTTATATTTGTTTGAGTATGTAAATAAATTGCAAATATGATCCAAGTAATAAAGGCCCAAGTTTCTTTTGGGTCCCAACTCCAATAGGATCCCCATGCTTCGTTAGCCCATACTGCTCCAGAAAGAATCCCTATGGTTAAAAAGAGAAATCCTAGACTAATAACCCGATAACTCCAATAATCCAATTGTTGAATCAATTGCGACTTATAATAATTTATTGGAGAAAAAAAAGAAGTTTTTTGTAAAACATTTTTTCCTTCATTCATGTATTCGACTTTACCAAGTAAAAATGACTCATTTAAATTTAATAAACGATTATTCGTAGAAAAAAATCTTCTATTTTTTCTAACTGTAATGACTAGAAGTGATACTGATAATAATGATCCACATAAAAGGGCCACATATCCTAATATCATCATACTTACGTGCATTATTAACCACTCGGACTGAAGGGCGGGTACTAATATGGTGGATTCGTGTATTTCAGTTAAAAGACCTGAGGTAGCAAAACCCTGGGAAAAAAGAGCGCTTGGACTAATTATTGTGTTTAGAATATTTTTATCTTTTTTGAAATATGGAACGATATAAATAAAAGAAAAACTCCACGAAAGGAAGATTAACGATTCATATAAATCACTTAGTGGAAAATGTTTTGAATAAATCCAACGAGAAATTAATAATCCTGTTATACACAAAAAGATCATTATCATGCCCTTTTGGGATGAATCATATAGTTTTCCGATTTCATCAACCAAAAAGGTTATCAAATGAATTGTAATTAGAATTAAAACAATTGAAAAAGAAATATGAGTTAATATATGTTCTAAAGTTGAAAATATCATAAAAAAAGTTCCTTACATTATAAAATCGAAATCGGAAATTGAATTCATTATTATTCATTATAAGACCTATTTTATTTTTTTAGGAGATGACATGCTATGCCGCCACTCGGACTCGAACCGAGATGCTCTAGCACTGCTTCCTAAGAGCAGCGTGTCTACCAATTTCACCATAGCGGCTTGTCTTGACCCCATAATAGCCTATGAATAAGAAATCGTCTAGATTTAAGAATTCTATTGGTTGCAATATTTTCTAAAAAAGATTCAAATCGATGAATAAAAATTTGTTCAAATATGTACTTGAAGGTTCATTATTTTCGTTTAGGGTTTTCGTTTTGTTGTGGATTTTAGACTCTTTTCCACTGGAACTCTTGTAAAACCAGCAAGTCTTACTAGGAATTAAGCCCCCCATTTTTAATTTACCGTTTTTGATTTATTTGATTTTCATTTTAAAAAGTACAACCCAAAAATAAGTTTTATCAATAAACAAAAAAATATTTTAGATTTTTCCAAATTCACACATATTTATCCAGAATATTTTCATTAAGTGTTTTTGCGTGAATTGATGGTGAGAGCTATAGGGGCTCTATATAAGAATATATATAAAATCCAAAAGTAAGCAAGTTGTACAAAAAAGAAAATATTATATTACAAATAGATTGATGGGAAAAAGAAGACTCCCATCCTGGAAACAAAATATACTAAAATATAAATCTAGTATCTTGTATTTTTTTGTTCATTGATAAAACTTTGTTTAAATTTGGTCAAAGTAAATAGAAGAATTCCATTTCCTATTGATTAATTCACCAGAGGAAATGGAAGGGTTCCATTTTTGAATCAGGTCGGTTCTAGGGTTTCCGCTTTATTTCTTAATAACTTATTTTTTGATTTTATTTGTTTGTCGTACAAAAAAACTTTTTGAAGTCCCGGTAGAAAGAGATTTCCCTAAAGAAAATGCTTTTAACGCCGCCCAATAGCCTTTCCTTTTCCAAAAATTTTTACGAATACGCTTTTTTGATGCAGAAGTACGTTTTTTTGGAACTGCCATTTTAATAAAAATTAAGAGATTACTCATTGGTATAGCTGGATGTGAAAGACATCTATTGTTCAAAAAAAATCTGCGCTTTTCTAGATAATTTTTTTCTAAAATTCTAAAAAGAATGGACTATCAACGATATGGTAAAATCGCATAAAATTTTTCTAAAAAAAAAGAAGAATATTTTGAGTAACTTGTCAAAATTTGACTTGCATTTTCAAATTTGAAGGAGACTCATAATTAATCTTTGTCTTTCATATGATTTGACCAATTGGAACTTCTTGATTTGAATATTTGAAATATTTAGAAGAAATTAAGAAAGAATAAATAAAAAAAACTGAAAATATTTTTATATTTAAGTTAGTACATATTTTCATTTTTTTATTGATTCCTTTCAAAAGAAGTAAAATCCGATAAATTAAATCGGAAAGAATGAATATAATATTAATTACGAATTTAAATTTTCTTATGCAACAAACATATCAATATGGGTGGATTTTACCTTTCGTTTCACTTCCAGTTCCTATGTTAATAGGAGTGGGATTTCTTCTTTTTCCGACAGCAACAAAAAATCTTCGTCGTCTGTGGGCTTTTCCAAGTATTTTATTGTTAAGTATAGTCATGATTTTTTCAATTAATCTGTCTATTCAGCA